TTGTTTTCAAGATCCTATGTTTTCGATTATCTAATAAATCACTTAATGAAAGTAGATTGTCTTTCCATTCATTTCAAAACTTCGACGATCCCTTCCCGAACCAAACATGAACCTTTCGATTCATTTGGCTCTAACGCTCAATTATTGTAATTATTTATGGGAAATTCCCATATATCTTTTTGAATGTAATGAGCCTATCCCCTTTTCTCTATTCATATTCCAAAAGAAAAATAAAAAAATTGATCATTAATCCAAGACCGGAATATTCGGAGGACTCTTCTGACCAAAGAAATAATTGTCAGCAAAGTTGTTTCTTTTTTTTTTTCAAATCCAAAGAATTTTTCTTACTTTATACATAGGTCATCGATTCAGCATTGTATAAAAAAAAGGGTTCAAATCATTTTATCGACATGAGTGTTCTATATCGAAAAAAAAAATTCCAACCATTTGAAACGATTTATGTATTAACATAGTAGTAGAAAGAGTACCATGCTACGTCGTCCGGACTTCAAACGGTTTAGCTTTAACCATGTTAATGGTCCCACATTATTGGTTGATAGAGAATCAAAGTTGATTTACCAATGAATCACGAAATGCTATGGTTCTTCAATATGATTTCTTCATTTTGTCAGAAGTAATTCGCGGGATCATGTACCTTTTCGTAGTTATAACGAGAAAAGTACAGTTGGTTGTATCCAACTTATTCTTGAAATAAACAACTCGCACACACTCCCTTTCCAAAAAAAATCAATACACCAAGCACTACGCTTAGATTTATTGGATTTGTTGCTAAAATATCGGTATTAAATCCGAAACTCCCGGCGGATGGCCAGTAACCCAAAGAAATCAAAGAATCGATTACATTTTTCATACGATCTCCTTTTCTAGATAAAACTAATTATCTATTTCTTTCTATTAATTTTATATGTTTATTTTCAATTTTATTAATTTCCTATTTCGTTTCTAAATAGAGTAAAAAATATATTGATTTTTAAATCAATATATTTTTTTTTTCACTTGGAAATTTCCAACAAGAAGGAAAGGATACATACTTATGAGATTCAAATTAGATACCAAGTTTTATAGTAATTGAGAAATCCCTCCCTTGTTGTAACAATCCTAAAAAAAAGTTCCATTCGACATTGGGGACTAAGAAGGGGAACGAAGAAGGCGAGTCGGTATGCTAATGCCTCATCCTCAAATCAGTCCTTCCCATGGGTTATTGTCCCAACGAATAAGTAATTATAGGAGTGAAAGCTTCATATAATTCGAAAAAGCAAGAGCAGCAAGTCCACCAAGTAAATAAAATACGAAAAAATACGGATTTTTTTTAGGATTAAACAAAAGGATTCGCAAATAAAAGTGCTAATGCTACAACCAGTCCATAAATTGTTAAAGCTTCCATAAAAGCCAGACTGAGCAATAAAGTACCTCGTATTTTTCCCTCCGCCTCGGGTTGTCTCGCGATCCCTTCTACAGCTTGGCCCGCAGCAGTACCTTGACCAACCCCAGGTCCAATAGAAGCAAGCCCGACGGCCAACCCAGCAGCAATAACAGAAGCGGCAGAAATCAGTGGATTCATGATAAGTTCCTCACCTCACACCAAAAGAAAGAAATGGTTAATGATACAATCAACTAATGAATTATAACTTATTATTCCATCGCTAAGATTTATCCAATCGAAGGAACTAAAAACTCCGAATTGAAGTAATAATATTATTGAATAATCAGAACTACTTCAATCTCTCTTTTTTAGTTCCTATCCATCCACCTTTTATTCTTCCATTTCTTTTTTTTTTGAAAGCATTCTTTGATGAATTCTTCATTCTCTTTCTTGATTTAATCTCTCTATTCATTCAATATTCAATTCTAAATTACATTACAGACGAAACGGAAGGACTTCCGTTGGAAGCCCTGTCTAAATTCACAGTAGTAGGGCGGATTAGATATATCTTTAGTTCCTATATAACTAGTTAATATCTAATATAACATATACATGTGTTTCTTCCATAACGTAAACCAATTATTCATATCTTGGAGTCAATCGAATTCTAGAATCATTCTTCGAAACACCCACAACCCTTGTCTTATCTTATAGCAATTCGATTCAATACATCTAGTTGACTCCACTCTACCCTAACCAATCCCTTTTCTCGTTTTTTGTAAACCCTTTATTTTTTTAGCATTATCCCACACGGAGACAATCAATCTAAATGGACGAATTCATTAGTCCGAATCCTTGCATAGAAATATCAATATTTGATTGATCAAAGTTCATGTAATTTTTTATTTTTTTCTTTTGTTCAACCGTTGAATTGAATGAAATCAACTGAAAAAAGTGGGAATAATTCTATATAAGATCATTTTTTAATCACTACATCGTAAACGGATACCATAAGAATTCTTATTCAGATTATGACTCCTAATATCCAATATTATTGAATATTGGAATTAAATGAACAAAACAAAAAGAATATTCATTGGCGAGAGGTATAAATGG